CTAAATAATCTAATTTTTCAATTATTCAACCATTTCATTTTACCAAGTTCAACGTTAGCCAGATTAGTCAACATTTATATGTTTCGATGCAACAACAAGATGTTATTTGTAACAAGTAGTTTTGTTGGTTGGTTAATTGGTCACATTTTATTCATGAAATGGGTTGGCTTGGTATTATTCTGGATACGGCAAAATCATTCGATTCGATCTAATAATAAGTACCTTGTGTCAGAATTGAGAAATTCTATGGCTCGAATCTTTAGTATTCTCTTATTTATCACCTGTGTCTACTATTTAGGCAGAATGCCGTCGCCTATTGTCACTAAGAAACTGAAAGAAACGGAAGAAAGGGGAGAAAGAAAAGAAGAAAACGATGTAGAAACAACTTACGAAGAAGACAAAGATAGCCCAGACTACGAGGATTTTTATCTTGATACTCATCAAGATAATTTGGAATTGGTAAAACTTAACTTAAAAAAAGAAGAGAAAAATGAAAAAAAAGATTGATACATAAGATAAATACAAGAATAGATAAGAAGAGACTCGTCCACCTCCCATATATTTAACCCCTTCCCCTATAAAGAAACTGGTAACGCCGACCCCGTTTGTAATTCCATCAATTATATGTCTATCAAAAAACTGAATTCGTGCAGCTAATCCTCTTATACCTACAGTAAAAATCCTAGTATAAAAAATATCTATGTAACCACGATTATATGACCAATTGTATATCACATTTTCCACTTGGTCCAAGAGAATTCTCTTGGGGCCCCCCTTTACAAACAAATTGACTAAGTCCAAATTCGGTAGAGATGAATAAACAGATCCATATAAAATGGATGCTATAAATAATCCAAAAAGAGCTATACTGACCGAAAAAACTGCATTTTTCAAAAAATCATACCAATCTGAGGAACCATTCAAATTTGGATGGAAAAAGTTTGTGGACGGAGTTAACCATTTCGATAATAGATCAAAATCTATTACTCCTTGATCAAAATGAATTCCGATTGATCCAACGAATAAAGTAAATAGTACCAATACAAGCAGAGGAAATAACATAGTATTGTCCGACTCATGAGGATAGGTGTAAGTATATTTATTTCTAAAGTAAGTACTAAAGTATCGTATTCTATTTCTTCCATTATCATCAATTTGATATGTATCCTTTGAAAAAAAGGAGACCTTATTATTCATTGTTGATAAAAGTAAATTTCTATTGACTGCTTTTGGCACTTTTTTTCCCCATAAAGATATTGAATAGAAAGAACTATTTTTAGTGCTACTGTAATTTTGAAAATGAATGCGCAAATGTCCATCAAAGGTAAGTAAATACATCCGAAACATATAAAATGCGGTTAATCCCGCTGTAAAGGAAGCTATTATTGCGAAAGTTGGTGAATACAACCAACTATCGTTAAGAATTTCATCTTTGGACCAAAAACAAGCAAGAGGCGGAATACCACAAAGGGAGAGTGTACCTAAGAAAAAGGTAATTCTTGTAATTGGAACATATTTTGTTAAACCGCCCATAAGAACCATATTTTGACTTTTATCTGGTGAATATCCAACAATGGGTTCCATTGAATGAATAATTGATCCGGATCCCAAAAACAATAAAGCTTTCGAATAGGCATGAGTGATCAAATGGAATAAAGCGGCTCGATAAGAACCTATACCCAGAGCTAACATAATATAACCCAATTGAGACATTGTCGAGTAAGCTAAACTTCTTTTAATGTCTCTTTGAGCAAGAGCCAAAGTAGCTCCTAATAGTACTGTTATTACGCCTATTGAAGAAATTATATTCATTATGGAAGGTATAACTATGAAAAGAGGAAGAAGCCGAGCTACAAGAAAAATTCCCGCTGCTACCATAGTAGCAGCATGTATAAGAGCAGAAATGGGAGTGGGTCCTTCCATAGCATCAGGTAACCATATGTGAAGGGGGAATTGTGCGGATTTAGCAACTGCACCAACGAATAAAAAAAAAGCACACAGAGTAGCAAATAAGGAATTTACTCCATTATGATGAACCAAGTTATTAACTATTTCGAACAAATCCCGAAATTCTAAACTACCAGTTATCCAATAAAGTCCTAAAATTCCTAATAATAAACCAAAATCCCCTATACGATTGGTTACAAAAGCTTTTTGGCAAGCACTTGCCGCACTCGGTCGTGTGAACCAAAAACCTATTAATAAATAGGAACACATTCCTACAAGTTCCCAAAAAATATAAATTTGTATCAAATTGGAACTAGTAACTAATCCTAACATAGAACTATTGAAAAAACTCATATAGGCAAAAAATCTCAAATATCCTTGATCGTGAGACATATAATTGTCACTATAAATAAGAACCATAATTCCAACAGTAGTAATTAATATTGACATAATAGAAGTAAGTGGATCGATCAAGTGTCCGAACTCTAAAGAAAAATCATTATTGACGGTCCAAGACCATAGATATTGATAGATAAAATTTCCATTTATTTGCTGAATAGATAGATTGGCCGAAAATGCCATAGCTATACTTAGCATCAAAACACTCGGAAAAGCCCACATACGACGAATATTTTTTGTTGCTGTCGGAATAAGCAGAAGTCCAAATCCTATTAACATAGTAATTGGAAATGGAAGAAAGGGTATTATCCATGCATATTTATATGTATGTTCCATAAAAAAAACAAATTTTCATTTTTTTCTTATAATTTAATTGTTTCCGATTCATCAATTCTTATCGCTTTCGAAAGGAACAATAAAAAAATCAACAAAAAAAGATATGAAAAACTCAACTATTTTTATTTTTCATTATTCTGACTTTTCTCAGATATTGGAAATATTCAAAAGTTCCAATTCAAATGATATGACCAAATAGCTAGATAAAAGTAATTACTTAGTTATTAACTTTCACTTTTAACTAAAGAATTAACTAAAGAAAGATAGTTAATAAAATAAAAAAATGGGAAATATGAGATTTTGAATCATTCTACGACTATACTACCATCCTATTCTGGCAATATGTAATCATATCATATACTATAGTATAGTAAGTAAAAACAATCATACCAAAACAGTCGAATATAAATCATAGTATGCCTCAATAAATAGACTAAAAAAAAAAGACCTAGTTATTCTAGTGATTTTATTTGTAGTAATTACCTAACTCATTGCGGAACTAATTGATTGGATTCCAATCCAATTGGAAAGTATCAGAAATATTCTAATACTCTTTATTTCGTATAGAACTGAAAAAGAAAAAATAACTCAAAATTGAGGTTCTCCTTCTTAGGTAATAGAATGTCTTGTTTAACATATTAACCACTAATTGTAGTTTAAGTTTGAATTTTCATTATAGACACGGCAATATGAGCTTATTCAATTCCAAACTAATAGTCATAAAAATTCCTTTTCGAATTTCCCCCCCCCTTATTTTCTTCTATTTTTTTGCCTAGTGTGTTAATATGTGACATTGTTATATATGTGACATGCATGTCATACATATATTTATATATAAATATATAAATAATATATTTTTATTGTATGTTCTGAAAAAACGATTATCGACGAAATTAAGTTAAGTATAGAAAATGACTAAAAAGAACGATCTATTTTGAGCAATACATGTCTTTCACATACAACAATAAAAATGAGTAACTCTTTTTTTTTGAATGGCAGTTCCAAAAAAACGTACTTCTATATCAAAAAAACGTATTCGTAGAAATATTTGGAAGAAAAAAGGATATTTAGCTGCAATAAAAGCTTTTTCTTTAGCAAAGTCAGTTTCTACTGGAGATTCAAAAAGTTTTTTTGTGCGACAAACAAATAAGAAAATCTTGGAATAATCGAAATTTCCATGGCTAGAAGAATTTCCAATTTTGGAATATGAATAATTCCCTTTAACTAAATGTATTGATGTATTGAACTCAATACAATATTAGTTAGAACTAGCTGCTATGATATGTAGAATAAGAATTTCTCTATCTGTCGGTTCTAAGTATCATTATTTTTTTTCATTCTAGTTTTTATTAGAATCTATTTATTAATTCGTGAGATGTTTTTTTCCTATTCATTTTCTTTTCACAACGGAAAAATCTTTGTTCATTCTATTTTTCCGTTGTGAAAAGAAAATTGTGATGGATGCGGAAACTCTTTTGTTTTATTATATGCTTAACTCAAGACCAAGTTGGTTTCATAAATAAAATATTATCATAATTTTATTTAGAAATTATGTACACAACAAACAACAAAAAGTATTATATTAATTTGATATTATTATATTCATTTTATATTATATATTTTAATTAATTAATTAATACTTAATGATACTAAGAAAAGTATACAAATTGTTAGAAAAATTATTTAAATTTAGTAATTGAATTGTGATACATATGAAATCCTATTTATTTTTTTTTTTCGTTTAGAAAAAAATCTCTTTGACAATTTAATTTGTTTTTCATTTATCTGATTTCGTGGATTCAATTCAAAATAAATAAAAAATATAAAAAGAGGACAATTCACAATTCTTAGTTTCTGTTTCGACTGAAAACCCAATTTGTATTTCAAGTTACAAGTGTTCCGGGAGAACTTAATATACAGATAGTACGTAAAAATGGATTCTTAAAACGGAACCTACGATGATACTAACCTAAGTCAAAATTATTGAAAATTCAAAGATGAATTTTAAAGAGCTCTTATTTATCAGTTCTAATATTTCCTAAACTATATTGAATCCTTGAATCTAGATCTAGACGATTCAACATGAATTGACTATTATTATTTCAAGTAAGCCGCTATGGTGAAATCGGTAGACACGCTGCTCTTAGGAAGCAGTGCTAGAGCATCTCGGTTCGAGTCCGAGTGGCGGCATACTGTAAAAAAGATACAATGGATCCTATAATGTATTTAATTCCCGATTTCCATTCTGTAATGGGACCTTTTTTATGTATGATATTTGTGACTTTAGAACATATATTAACTCATCTCTCTTTTTCGATCATTTCAATTGTGATTACGATTCATTTGATGACCCTATTAGTACACGAAATCATAGGGTTGCGCGATTCGTCGGAAAAAGGAATGATAGTTACTTTTTTTTCTATAACAGGATTATTAGTTACTCGTTGGATTTCTTCGAGACATTTTCCATTAAGTAATTTATACGAGTCTTTAATCTTCCTTTCGTGGAGTTTTTCCATTATTCATCTAATTTCTAAGATATGGAATCATAAAAATGATTTAAGCGCAATAACCGCCCCAAGTGCCATTTTTACCCAAGGTTTCGCCACATCGGGTCTTTCAAGTGAAATGCATCAATCGTCAAGATTAGTACCTGCTCTACAATCTCAGTGGTTAATGATGCACGTAAGTATGATGTTATTGAGCTATGCAGCTCTTTTATGTGGGTCGTTATTATCAGTCGCTTTTCTAGTCATTACATTTCGTAAAAACATCGATATTTTTTGTCAAATAAAAATTTTCTTAATTAAGATTAAGTCATTTTTATTTGACAAAATCGAATACTTGAACAAAAAAAAAAATGTTTTTAAACACACTTCTTTTGTTCCATTTCAAAATTATTACAAATATCAATTAACTCAGCGTTTGGATTATTGGAGTTATCGTGTCATTAGTTTAGGGTTTACCTTTTTAACCATAGGTATTCTTTCTGGAGCAGTATGGGCTAACGAGGCATGGGGATCTTATTGGAATTGGGACCCCAAAGAAACTTGGGCATTTATTACTTGGACCATATTTGCGATTTATTCACATACTAGAACAAATCCAAGTTTGCAAGGTACGAATTCGTCACTTGTAGCGTCTATAGGATTTCTTATAATTTGGATATGCTATTTTGGGATCAATCTATTAGGAATAGGTCTACATAGTTATGGTTCATTCACATTAACATCTAATTGAACAAATTCCATGAGGAATACATAGGACCGTCGTACAATACGTAACGGAAAGTTTATGCAGGTTTTTGAGAACCATTTGAATCAAGGAATCATTCAAATGGTTCTCAAAAACTCGGAATATATCTTATTATAATTCTAATTCACTTTATTTTTTGTGTTGTACAGCTCAAAAATCTTCAAATTTAAAATGCTAAGACTTTGTTTTCTATCTGATTAATGAAAACTATCTATGAAAATAATTAGATAGGATAGTTTGTACCTTGTCAACTGATAGCGAAAGAACAAAATCAGGATAAATACCAATCCCTATTACGGGTAAAAAGATACAGATTGAAACAAATAGTTCTCGTGGTCCAGAATCCACAAAATTGGAGTTTGGAACATTGAATAGTTTGTATCCATAAAACATCTGACGTAACATAGATAATAAATAAATAGGAGTTAATATCATTCCAATTGCCATTACAAAGGTAATTAGTATTTTGGGCATTAAAAGATATTTTGGACTGGTAATTATTCCAAAAAATACTACTAATTCTGCAACAAAACCACTCATTCCTGGCAATGCAAGAGAAGCCATCGAGAAACTACTAAACATGGTAAATATTTTTGGCATTGGGATCGATATCCCCCCCATTTCGTCGAGATAAACAAGACGTATTCTATCACAACTCGTTCCTACCAAGAAAAAAAGTGCAGCACCAATAAATCCATGAGAGAGTATTTGTAAAACGGCTCCGTTGAGTCCCATGTCGGTTATAGAACCAATTCCTATAATTATGAAACCCATGTGAGATACAGAAGAATAGGCTATTCTCTTTTTTAAATTGCGTTGACCAAGAGAGGTTGAAGCTGCATAGATTATTTGTATTGTCCCTATTATTACCAACCAGGGAGAAAATATAGAGTGGGCGTGCGGTAATAATTCCATATTGATCCGAATCAATCCATATGCCCCCATTTTTAATAAGATTCCAGCTAGAAGCATACATGTACTGTAATGTGCTTCCCCATGGGTATCTGGTAGCCATGTATGTAGGGGTATAATCGGCGATTTGACAGCATAAGCAATAAGGAAGCCCAAATAGAATATTATTTCTAATGTCACAGGATATGACTGATTAGCTAATCTTTCAAAATCCAATATTGGTTCATTGGAACCATATAAACCCATACCTAGAACTCCTATTAAGAGAAAAATGGAACCCCCGGCAGTGTACAAAATAAACTTTGTGGCTGAGTACAAACGTTTCTTTCCTCCCCACATGGATAAAAGTAAGTAAACAGGAATTAATTCTAACTCCCACATGAGAAAAAAAAGTAAAAGGTCTCGAGAAGAAAATAATCCTATTTGGCCACTGTACATTGCTAACATCAGGAAATAGAACAATCGCGAATTTCGAGTAACAGGCCAAGCTGCTAAAGTGGCTAAAGTAGTGATAAATCCTGTCAGTAAAATAGGTCCTATGGAAAGTCCATCGATTCCCAGTCTCCAGTGAAAATCAAAAACATTTATCCATTTGAAATCCTCCTCCAATTGAATTAATGGATCATCCAATTGGAAATGATAACAGAACACATAGGTTGTTAGAAGGAGTTCCCATAAGCATATACATATAGTATACCACCTAATTACCTTATTCCCCCTATGAGGAAGAAAGAAAATTGAAGAACCCGCGAATATCGGCAAAACTACAAGTAGTGTTAACCAAGGGAAATAACTCGTGATAAAGACAAGATGCATTTTGACCAAAAAACCCGTGCTCGGAATAATATATTTTCTCGAGTACGGGTTTTTGTCGGTAAAAAGGAATCAAATGATTCAAGTGGAGTTTTTTATAACGTATCAATAAGATAGACCCATGCTGCGAGTTGTTTCATGCCATAAATAAACACGGACACTCAAAAAATCTGTTGGACAAGCGGATTCACATCTCTTACAACCTACACAGTCCTCGGTTCTTGGCGCAGAAGCAATTTGCTTAGCTTTACATCCGTCCCAAGGTATCATTTCCAATACATCTGTGGGGCAGGCTCGTACACATTGAGTACACCCTATACATGTATCATAAATTTTTACTGAATGTGACATTGGGTCTATAAATTCCAGTTTTGAACATAAAAAATTTTCGATCTGGTAAAGTAAAATCAGGAGGAAATGAATTATATATTTATATTGTATTGTAGACACCAGACGAATCAATGGTTTATCAAAAAATCTAATGTTAAAAATCAATATATTTCTAAATCTGTTCATGAGAAAGGACCAAGATACTTTGATTTCCGTTTCAACAACCATGATTATACAAGTCACACATATGACTTCACATTGACATTGGCCAACAGATCATCACTATTTCAATAGTAATATAAAAATATATTACTATACATATTACTATAAAAAAAAGAATAAAAAATGAAAGAATTTATATCTATATTTTATTTATATTATTTTATTATTTATGTCTTTATTTATATTTATATGATAGTTATGACTAATTATTCAACAAATTTGATTGATTGATACGAGTTGATTTTCTGTTACGATAAATCGACGAAACAATAGCTAGCCCAATAGCTGCTTCCGCAGCCGCAATGGCTATAACAAAGATTGAGAAAATGTCTCCTTTTAATTGGCGACTATCAAATATATTAGAAAATGTTACGAGATTTATATTAACCGAATTTAGTATAAGCTCAAGACACATAAGTGCTCTAACCATGTTTCGACTTGTGATCAATCCATAGATACCGATAGAAAATAAGTAGACGCTCAAAAAAAGTATATGTTCAAACATCATTGGCTAACTCCTCATGAATCTCGATTCATTTCAATATGAACAACAATTCAACCAATTTGATTGACCAGAATCGAGTAATTACAGAAAAAAGAGGGTATCAGAAGTAGATTAAATGAAAAACTTTCCCTTTTTCATTGGATTTTGAATTTCTAATAATTGTATTAATTCTAAGTATTTCTTATTGACGAGCCATAGTAATTGCACCTATCAAAGAAACTAAAAGAATTATAGAAATGAGTTCAAACGGAAGATAAAAATCTGTTGATAAATGAATTCCAATTTGTTGAACGTTACTAATAAGGTCCTGTTCTATAATCTGATTTGATCTTGTAGTCCAAATAATTCCATACCATGACGTATCTAAGATAGTAGTAATTAGTGAAAAAAGAATACTTATACAAACCAGTGAAGTGACTCCATCTCCAACAGTCCAAAAATAGGAATCGTTCGAATATTCTGAACCATTCATGAACATAACAGCAAATATGATTAAGACATTTATGGCTCCTACATAAATAAGGAGCTGTGCGGCAGCTACAAAATAGGAGTTTGATAGAATATAGAATAAGGATATACAAACAAGAACCAATCCCAACGAAAAGGCAGAATAAATTGGATTGGTAAATAATACTACTCCTAGACCTCCTAATATAAGAACTGATCCCAGAAATACTAAAAGTATATCGTGTATTGGTCCAGGTAAATCCATTATGTATAACAGATAAATAAGTCGAAATATTTCATGACCTTACTAAATAGTCCAGGAAAGAAAAGGGTGTTACCTTTATTTTTTTTTTTTTTGTATATGATGGGTTCCCAATTGAATTCAATCTTAATATGGATTAATGTAGATATAGATAAAGTTATTAAAGTTATTGGCCAATCCTACTTTCCTTTTTATCTATTTTCTATTTTTATCTAAAAGAAAAAAGAAAAGAATAGTTGGAATTTTCTATTTTAAAATCATCACTAAACCATATTCTCAGTTTAAAACAAAGAGTGATTCTCAACAATCAATAGTTATTATTTGTAATTTCTGACCAACCCCCCCAAAGCGGCTTGGATCCTTTATATCAAAAGGAAATCTTAGTAATCAGTAACCGTTCTTGAATCAAGGGGGTTATCCTTGTCTATTTTGATTTGAGTCGAATTTATAACTGTTTGAATTGTGTAATCTCCAATTACTGGCATTGGTAACCGACCCAAAGCAATTTGATTATAATTCAATTCGTGACGATCATACGTAGAAAGTTCATATTCTTCAGTCATTGATAAACAGTTTGTTGGACAATACTCGACACAGTTACCACAAAATATACAGACCCCAAAATCAATACTATAATTAAGCAATTGTTTCTTTTTAATATTTTTTTCAAATTTCCAATCAACAACGGGTAGATCTATGGGACATACACGAACACATACTTCACAAGCAATACATTTATCAAATTCAAAGTGGATTCGACCACGGAAACGCTCCGATGTGATCGATTTTTCATAAGGATATTGAATAGTTACAGGTAAACGATTTGTATGGGATAAGGTAATTATGAAACTTTGACCAATGTACCTTGCTGCTCGTATTGTTTGTTGACCATAATTTATGAACCCGGTCACCATAGGGAACATATTGTGGATCTCCGTGAATAAATTGATGTTTCTTTCTCTTGTTTGAGATCAATTATGAATCTAGAATATCGTTATCTTATTCTATTATTTAGAGTATTTATAGTGAAACAAGTTGGGAAGAAGTTGTCAATAATAGATTACCCAGGGAAATAGGTAAAAGAAATTTCCATCCAAGATTTAATAACTGGTCCATTCTCATTCTAGGTAAAGTCCATCTTGCTGCGATAGGAATGAACAGAAACAAATAAGCTTTAGCTAATGTAATAAATATCCCAATTGTCGTTCCAAAGACTCCATCCATTTGATTTATTCCGAAAAGTTCAGGAATAGATATATACGGAATAGAGAAATTCCACCCACCTAAGTAAAGAACTGTTATAAATAATGAAGAAACTAATAAATTTAGGTAAGAAGCAAGGTAAAATAAAGCGTATTTGATACCTGAATATTCCGTTTGATAACCTGCTACTAATTCTTCCTCTGCTTCTGGTAAATCGAAGGGTAATCTTTCACATTCTGCTAGAGAAGAAATTAGAAAAACAACAAACCCGATAGGCTGACGCCACAGATTCCACCCCCAAAATCCATATTTTGACTGCGCCTCAACTATATCAACTGTACTTAAACTGTTAGATAATCATAGTCGATAATAACATCACTGCTCGCATCGCTATTTCAAAACCGTACATGAGACTTCGGCTTCATACGGCTCCTCTATGGCCACAAATAAATGTAAGAACTTGCTCGATATTATCTCCGTCCTTATTTTGATGGTAAATATACATCGGGAAGCCAAAAATTAGACCAATGAAATTCCGTCTGCTCAAATATAAAAGGTGCTTCCGAATTGATCTTATCCATTACAATTTTAATTTATCTTTGTTTGGTAATAACTTAATCTTTTAATAAAATACTCGTTATATCAATAAATATGTTCTATCAATAACTATAAAGATAAAGAAAGAATTGGGTATTAATTCCAAATTCATGATAAGAATTCTATATGTTATGTATAGATATGGATGGGGAAAATAAGAAATAAAGATCCTTTGTATTATTATTTATTCATTTTTCTCATTCTATTTTTGAATTCTATTTCTTTTGTTCCTGTTCTTCTTTCTCAGAGGGAGGGTACTCTGAAAAAAAAAAATAAAGGATTAATTCGTTTTTGATAGTCATTTCTTTAATCAGTGAATAGGAGCATACTCTAGATCGGAATCGTGGGGAAGTACTGCTTGGTCATTTCTACCAACTTAAAGTCCCCATTATGATTCGTTTTATCCAAAGTTTTATATAACAATACCGTTTTTTAATACCTTATATTATCTCTATTACTAATCCTTTGTGTACCTTGGTGTTCCTAACTGTTCACTGATTTTTGATTGATCCCCCGTATGGTAATACATATAAAAAAGTAGTGGAACCCCCATACGTTGATCTTTTGTACCCGCTTCAAGATATGAGAATTAGTCAAAGAATCTTAATCTTGGGGTAAACAGTTTATATACTGCTTATGTTTATATTCTTGTACATAGGGAATGAGATTTTCTCTTCTTACTGCAAATTTATAAGCAGTTTGATTTTACTCATATAACTATCTAGTTTAACTCATCAACCCTAATGATGAATAAAAAATGAAAATATCCATTCAATATATTCAACCTCTTTACTTTATTTCTAGAGAGAAGGGAAAATAATCATGTTCCAACGAATCACACGTAGAGATATTGATAATACACATAGAGTTAATGGTATTTCATAACTAATAGATTGAGCAGCAGCCCGTAGACCACCTAAAAAGGAATATTTATTGTTCGATCCATATCCTGACATAAGAAGTCCAATAGGAACAATACTTGAAATGGAGATCCATAAAAAAACACCTATACTGAGATCGGCTAAAATAAGGCGATATCCAAAAGGAATTACTAAATAACTTAGTAGAACTGATATGACCGCTATAGACGGTCCCACGCTAAACAAACGAATATCTCCTCTAGATGGAAGTAGGTCCTCTTTAAAAAGTAATTTGGTCCCATCTGCTAGAGCTTGAAGAATCCCCAACGGACCGGCATATTCAGGCCCAATACGTTGTTGTATTGCTGCGGATATTTCTCTTTCTAACCACACAATTACTAGGACCCCTATTGTGATTCCTAATAGAAGGGTGAAAATGGGAACAAAGATCCATATGAGTCCATAAACTTCTTTTAAGGATTCCAATCTAGAAAAAGAATTGATAGCTTGTACTTCTACTTCTGTCGTATCAATTATCATTTCAACGATCAACTTCTCCCATAATGATATCTATACTACCTAGTATCGTCATGATATCGGCCAATTTCATTCTTTTAACTAATTGAGGGAGAATTTGCAAATTGATAAAACCAGGCGGCCGAATTTTCCATCTCCAGGGGAAAACACTACTATCTCCTATCAAATAAATTCCTAATTCTCCTTTTGGGGCTTCTACTCTTACATAAAGTTCTTGTTTCGACAATTCAAAATTGGGTGAAAGTTTTTTAGTAATAAATCTATATTCAAAATTAGTCCATTCGGAATTTTTTGCTCTATCAAAGCGCCGGACTTCTAAATTTTCATAGGGTCCCCCAGGAATTCCTTCTAGAGCCTGTTGAATAATTTTTATAGATTCCTTCATTTCACCGATTCGGACTAAATAACGAGCTAGTGAATCTCCTTCTTTTTGCCATTGGACTTCCCAATCGAATTTATTGTAACACTCATAACTATCAACTTTACGAAGATCCCATTGTATTCCAGAAGCACGTAACATCGGCCCTGATAAACCCCAATTTATTGCTTCTTCTCCACCAATAATGCCCACTCCTTCAACTCGTTCCAAAAAAATGGGATTCCGTGTAATAAGTTTTTGATATTCAGCAATTCCTGTTAAAGAATAATCACAGAAATCCAAACATTTATCTATCCAGCCATAAGGAAGATCAGCAGCAACCCCCCCAATACGGAAATAATTATGCATCATTCGCATACCCGTAGCAGCTTCGAATAGATCATATAACAATTCCCTTTCTCTGAAAATATAGAAAAAGGGAGTCTGTGCGCCGATATCCGCCATAAAGGGCCCAAGCCATAATAAATGAGAAGCTATACGACTCAATTCCAGCATAATGACTCTAATGTAACTGGCTCTTTTAGGTACTTGAACACTTTCCAATCGTTCTGGTGCATTTACTGTTATTGCTTCTGTGAACATAGTGGCTAAATAATCCCACCGTGTTACATAAGGCAAATATTGTATAATTGTTCGATTTTCTGCTATTTTTTCCATCCCTCTGTGTAAATAACCCAATACGGGTTCACAGTCAATAACATCTTCACCATCAAGAGTAACGATTAGTCGAAGAACACCATGCATTGATGGGTGATGCGGACCCATATTAACTATCATGAGATCTTTTCTTGTAGCCGGTACAGTCATATCTTTTCTTCCTTAATTCATTATTCCATGAATTTATCAAACGAAGTTCATCAAAATGAAAAATTTAATAACTACTAATAACTAAAGAAAAAAATGCAAACCAACCTTCAAATTAACGAGTTTTTGACTCCCGAATACCTAATTGACCAATTAATTTCTTATAACGTACTCTATTTTTATTTGACAAATAATCCAGTAGCCGTTGACGTTTTCCCAGAATTTTCCGTAGGCCCCTTTGTGATAAAAAATCTCTTTTATGTAATTCCAAATGTGAAGTGAGTCTCCGTATCTTATCCGTAAAACTGAATACTTGAAATTCAACAGATCCGCAGTTTTTTTCTTTTTCTTGTCGAATAGCTAAGATGAATGCATTTTTGACCATAAAAAACCAATTTTTCTATTTTTTTCTTTTCCGTGTATTTTACCGATCAGGAAAAATAATAATTATTATTATTATTATACCAGTTAGTTCCAGTTATTTGAATCTAGTACAAAAAAAATGGGATTTCTTCATATACACTACTTCAAATTTATATTAATTTTATCCAAATCAAATTTGTAATTTGATTTGGATAGAAAGGGATGATACATTTATCAGAATGTAACATGGTGTATGTGTATATCTTTCGGTTTTTATCCACCGAATATGGCATGCGATAGATATATAGGAAATATACTATTAACTAATTCTGAATCGTGGATACATATGTATTCTTGACATACTGAAATGACTACCGTTATTGGTATCAAACCAATAACGATTCATACAAGCTAAATCTTCTAATCGATAATTGGGCCAAAGAAACGATTTGAATTTAATGAATTTATTTGCATCTGTATTAAGATGCTTTTCCCCGTTTAAAAATTGTCCCCAGTTTTTTATGTTGTTTTGATTGCAAAATAGTGGATTTCGATTCACAACATTCCAATTCCGGGAATTGAAACAAATTAAAATTCTAAATTCTCTACGACGTCTGGGAGATAGAATATTTTCGGGAACAAGGAAATCAAAATGATTTCTGTTTCTATTCACAAGCATATTGCTGTGTTGTGCAATGGATCCATCCAAATTCTTTTTTTCAACATATCCACTTTTTATTATGCATTTTCCATTAGTTTGGCGCTTATTCTTATCAACCAATGAAATACCTATGGTTTGATATATAATAGATTTTCCATCCTTTTTCATAGATAAACGAATTGGTTCGATAATAAATATTCCTCTTTTTATCAATTCTGTAAGAGTTAGGTCTTTCTGAATCAACATTACATCCAGATGCATCTCTCCTCTTTGAATTGAGGATATAGCAATTTCTCTTGGATCTATCAGTCTAAGTAGGAGACAATATACCTTGATATTATTGATCATTCTTTGATTCAAGGAATCATCCCATCTTAATTGAAAAAGAAAATATTTTTTCAGGAAGAAATCCAGTTCTGCTTCTTTCTTGCTCTTGAATTGTTTTTTCTTTCTACCCTTTTTAATGTCTGCTCCCGTGTAATCTTCTTCAAGATTTTTCTTTTTGTTTTGTTTTCGTAGATCTGATACAAAATCTCCTTGACCTTGTTGTTTGTTTTTTTGGGGGTTGGAATTTTCTAATTCAAGATATTCTTTCTTTTCATTTTGACTAATATTTTTTTCATAGAAATGCAAATTAAAAATAAGTAATTTGATTGGTATGATCCACGGGTTAATCTTATACACATCAAAAAGTAGTACAAATTCTGGGAAAAACCAAGGTTCTAAATTTGATATGGTATGATATAACCTTTCTTGATTCATTCCTATCCAATCAAAAAAATATTTTTTTTGATTGGATAGGTTGATTTTGTGATGAATCGTAAAAGAAAAAGGATCTTTTTTTTCAAATTTTTGAGAATTTTGAGTTTCAGTTTTAGCATTTTTATGAATCTTGGTGCCGGTATGCGTATTGGCCCAGGTCTCAATATCGATATTATTTCTAAGACAAAAATGGAGAATTCTACAATCAAAAAATTTTCTATCCATATTTTTGTCCATATCAATAATAGATCTTTTTTCTAGATAATCACTAATAGATATACTTATCAATCTATAAAATGATTCGGATTTAAGTGTATTTGTATTGAAATTATATGGAATTTTTTTGTCCTCTATTTGTAATGTTGATCCAGAAATATACGAGTCCTTACTATTCCCATAATTTATATATTTATATGACAAAAGATCATATCCGTAATGTTTTTTCCATTTTTCTTTTTGACTTATCGATGAGTCCACTGCATAGTAATTTTGTTTCGTGTAATGAATTAATTGGTCTTTTTCTTTTTTATATAAATCTAATTTCATTGAGTCTTTCTTTTGAATCGTACGACATTGATTGACTCTATTTCGCCATTTTTTCGGTACTAAGTGATCCCACTTGGTCTGAGATAAATTGTATTGATAATGACCCCTTAACCAATTTTTCCATTTATTCATTCCAGACTTATGCATTTTTTTTTGCCTTGGTTTGGAATCAAATATTCCTCGTGTCGTACAATAATTCTTGATTATATCCCTAAGAAAAGGATAGGTGTGGTGATATTGAAGTACAGATTTCAAATGATACTTGTTAAGTAATTGATTTTGTGATAATTTATAAAATACATAGGCTTGAGACAAAGAAGATAAGTCACAATTATTATTCCTAACATTTTGATTACTAATATTAGTATTAGAAAAATTCGAAAACGGATTTTTTATAGTCGAAATAAAGTTCATTGTATTTTGATTTGTTTTCTCAATTCCTTCTTGATTTGTTTCAGCGTTGGAAATGGATTTGTTGATCATTTTTTTTGTTGATTCAAAGAAAAGTTGTGCATTGATCCTTGGAATCTTAATGATACATAGTAATATATCCATGTATATTTTTTCAACGAAGGATTTCATAAAATAATGTGATTTACGTATTACTCGGATATTTTTTCTTTTGAATATTTGCCAAATATCCTTCTTCGATTCCGATCTTTTATCATCACAAGCTCGAACTATTTTTTTCTTTCCTTTTGTGATTCCTTCTATTTGAGTCCTAATTGTGATTGTCTTATTAGCAAGATCTTTCATTTTTGTTTCTATGAGTGAATAATTTTCATTTACACAATTCGCGGATCGAATTCGAATGGTCGATTCTCGGATAATCTTATTATTTATATTGGAATCTTTTTCGTTTTCATTCGATTCATATACTTTTACCTTTCTCAATTTCAATAAGAAAATGGGGTTTACTTTTTCAAGTTCTTTCATTATTAGGTTTATAACTAGTCTTGTTTTTTCTTTTGAAACTTTTATAAAACCTTTTCTTCTTTCTTTGAAAACCTTTATAACTTGAAAAAATTGCCTTTTCGCTTTTCTCGTTTTTTTTTCGAGTTCGTTAAAAATGGGTTCAAAAAAAGAAGGTCGTTTTCGGGGAGACCCAAAAGGTAGTTCTGCTTCCCTTCCCCAGATTGTTAAAAAACAAAAATTGTCTTTTTTCTCCTTTTTGCTTATTTTCTGATCTCTATCTCTATGATGAGATCGTACTTTAGATCTTCGCCAAGGTTTCAGACAGAAAGGAAATAGAATCTTTATCTGAATACCGTCTGTTAACCAATTTTTGGGAAATTCTGTTTCTGATAATTGAACGCCATTATAGGTACATTTAACATGCATTTCTTTATTCCATTCCTTC